TGGGTTGTAGACATGAAAAAGTAAGAACTTAGCGGGTCCTTACCCTCCTTTGTCTGATTAGAGCGGAAAGGGCCCGCGGAGTTCTTACTCTTATAATGAGACTTTGATCTATTCCATAACCTACAAATTGGTTAGTTATCCAGTCAGCATAATCAAAATATTATATTTGTTTTGTAGAAATGACAAAAAGGATCCTTTGCTCTGATGTTTCAAACCACTCTATTCTTTTGTTTCTTAATGATATTTGTGAACAATTGAATCTAGTGGTTGATTCATAGTCCCTGCCCTTCCCCCAAAATATTAACTGGAAGCAAGAAGAAAGAACGAATCAATCAATTTTATCTATAATCCAATATAATAATTATATTGATTTCTAGGGATGAGACATCCTGCAAATCATTTCTAGACTAAACTAATAGAACCTTAATCAAAACTACTCTAAAAATAAAATAAAAACTCTGATCATATATCTGATCATATAATAAATAAAGATTTGGATATTCGTAAAAATAAAATCTGCCTTTCAACCAGAACAGTCTTTTTGTTTGAATAATTTCTCTAAGTTAGAAGTTTAACTTATATTGAATAAGTGAAGATTATTGAATAAGTGAAGATATTGAATAAGTGAATAAATTCTATTTGCTCAATAACTTATTCACCCATAATCCTTTTTTTCCTTTGTTTGTCCACCACTTCTTATGAATCTAAACAAAGGAGTTCCGATAGACCCGGAAAAGAAGGAAAGGAATAGTAATCTTTGATGAACAGGAAAAAAATAATTATTATTTTGATACAAGACGACACAAGAAAAAGGAATTTTCACCCGTTTTCTTGTGTCGTCTTGCGTCGAATAGAAGATTAGGAAGACTAGTAATCCTTCCTAAAAGTATTTGTTCCTTTCATTTTTATCATCCTTGCCTTGTATTCTCTTCTTTTGTATTTGTTTGTATGCCTATTGTTTATTACTAAAATGGAATACAAGTAATGAATTCCAGGCGTCCTGCAAAACAAAAAGAGTATAAACAAAGCAAGCAAAAGGATTTACAGAATTTTTTGATCATACATAATTGTATCGATGGACAAAAAATCGGCACTTTTTACCAAATGTTAAGGAATCTCTGGACCTAAAAATTCATTTCGTACAATTGAACTTTTTCAAACTGTTTCTTTTTAAGAACCAAAAAAACTTGTGCCAAAATAACAGATGCGAAGAAGAACAAAAGGCCTTGGACGCGTAATGGATCTTGAAGCACTATTTCTGCATCTCCCTGACCAAACCCTCCTACATTGGGATTGCTTGTTAATGGTTGATCAAGCTTAATGGATTCACCCTCTGAAACAAGAAGTTCTGGTCCTGGAGGTATAATATCAACCACTTGACGTCCATCCGATGCATCAACTATGGTTATTTCATATCCTCCCTTTTCTTTACGTACTATTTTGCTTACTATACCTGCTGATGTAGCATTATAGACTGTATTGTTACTCTTGCTACCATCAGGATAAATCTGACCCCTTCCTCTGTTCCCACCCACATATATGGGATATTTTAAGAAGTGAACGTCTTTCTTTGTAGCAGGGTCGGGGGAAAGAATGGGAAAGACGATTTCACTATATTTCTGACCCGGAACAGGACCTATCACAAGAATATTTTTTTTATTGGGACGATAACTCTGAAAAGACAGATTTCCTATCTTTTCTTTCAACTCAGGAGAAATACGATCGGGGGGGGCTAATTCGAATCCCTCGGGTAAAATAAGAACAGCACCCACATTCAAACCCCCTTTTTTACCATTAGCAAGAACTTGTTTCAGTTGCATATCATAAGGAATTTGAACAACTGCTTCAAATACAGTATCAGGAAGCACAGCTTGCGGAACTTCAATATCCACGGGCTTATTAGCTAAATGGCAATTAGCACATACAATTCGTCCAGTTGCTTCTCGTGGGTTTTCATAACCCTGCTGCGCAAAAATGGGATATGCATTTGAAATGGATGCTCGAGTTATTACATATATCATGATCGATACAGAAATGGATCGAGTCATCTGTTCCTTTACCCAAGAAAAAGTATTTCTATTTTGCATGTCCAATCATGGATCTCGGAATTTCTACAATAAATTAGATAGGGAACTAGTAAAGTTCCCTATGCACGAGTCTGTCATTGTACTGGAATAGTTGTACTGTAATATAGGACGAATACCTTGAACTGGTAGAAATAAAATATAAAGAATTAAGTAAGATTCAAAATGGTTTCTTTATAAAGGAAGAAAGATTCTGATTTATTTGATTGATATCAGGAGATCAAATGAGTTCTTCATTCATTCATTGAATGATAAATGACTACAAGCGAAGGAGATACACGATTTAAATAATGGAAAATCCAATATTTCACAATTGTATCTAGAATAACTGGAAAGGTGGAAACAAGACCAGATATAATTTGATCGTTATGAGCCAATCCAAAATCGTTGTAGAACGAACCAATTATTAGTTCCCAACCATGAGTCGAGTGAAATCCAATCCATAAATCAGTAACTAAAAGAATCGAAAAAGCTTTTATTGTGTCACTTAAGTTATAGAGGAATTCCTGAACCCAAGAATTAAGAATGACAAGTTCCTCATTACCCAAAATAAAATAACCACTTAGAATAGCGAAAGAGATTATATTTGTCGAGAAATGCAAAATGATATGGAGATGATATTCATTGTGTGTTTTGACCAATTGTATCGTTTCCTTGTGTATTCCTATACGAAGTTTTTGTATATGTGTCTCCGGGTACTCCTTTATCATTTCGTCCAACAGAAAGAGTTCTTCTAATTCTATGAATCTTTCTAGAACGTTTTTCTCTTGAATGATATTCAAGAGAGTTTTGGATTGCCCGGTATTCCACCAATTTGTAACCCAAAGTTCCAGACATTTATTAAATGGGAGAGAGACCCACCAGGGCAAAAATACTATAGATACAAGATATGGGAAAGAAGGCAATGCTTTCTTTTTTTTCATTTTTTATCTGTGAATTGAATCGTTAATGAACCTGCTTCATTCGTTGACTCTATATGATATTTCTCTGAAGCACGAGTTCTATAACAAGGTATTGAACCTATGGGTCTATTCATTCCAATTTTTGTGTCAAAATTGAATTTAGTTCTTGGATCTAGAAGGAATATAGAAATGGGATAAGGGTTCGCCCTTTTCGGATAAAAATGCAAAATCAATATTATTCCTAGATATCTCAATTGGGCAAATTCGAATGGGCAAATTCGAAGCAATTTCATCTTCATTTGTTCCTTTCTATGAATACTCGAAAACCCACTTAAAATAACGAATCGGATTTAGAAACGAAAACCCCCCTCAGTTAATTATTTCGAAATGTTTCACCGCCTAGCCACAACCAAGGAAAAAAGGTATCATCAAAATTTTGGGCCTAAAAAGATGAGATGAATTCCGTATTACGAAATAAATCTTGGATATATTTGATGAATCCTTACTTATTATATTAGCCTTAGATTAGTCTTTTTTCTAGTAGAAATTTTCTAGTAGAAAAGAATTGAGTTGGGATCCATACGCATACGAAATACTTTTGGTATACAAATGGTATACAAAAATTTCTTCTTTTCTTAATTTTCTTCTTTATTATAGTATAGTTTATTATAGTTATTCCATATACGCCCTCCTGCTTTTTTGGTTTATTCTATGGGAGTCGCCACGACAAAGGAAGGAGGAAATAGAATAATCTAACATGTTTTGTTCAAATGAACATTCCAAAAAGACTTCAATTGTATTAAAAAAGGAATTAGCAAGTTCCTTCCCCCATGCCGATAAAACATTTATTCTTTATTGTGTTCAATTCATTTCAAAAAACTTCAATTGGTACGCCCAAGAAATAGGCCAATTCGGCAGCTTTTTGTTCAATTTCTCGTGGAGTAAAATTCTCATCAGTACGAGTCAAGGGAATGGCCCCTTGACCTCTGATTTCCATATAAAGGACACGACGAGGATAAAGACCCTCTTTAACCTCAATTCTGATTGATTGGATATCTCTCATAAGGAAGCGAAGGAAGATGCGACGATTTATTCCAGGAAATCCCCAACGAAAAATGCACACAATTCCTTCTTTTCTATCGAATTGGTCATAACCACTACCTACATTCCACAAAATTGTGCACCACAAATAGGAGCTAACGAACAGACCTGCGATCCCATAAAAAGACATCACGATTCCTTGTGGAAAAAAAAGAATTTGCTGAGATGGAAATATGGATATCAGATTCCTACCAAGATAACTGGAAGTTCCAACCGCTAAGAATCCTAGTGAACCTAAAAAAAGGATACAGGCCCAGCAAAAATTACTTGTTTTTCGAGACCCCCTTATAAGTTCTATCCATATATGTTCTGATCGCCAATTCATACTATACTAGATCCAGTTGCATTCGATTGGAATTGAGAGAATAACCCAAATTTGACTTTACCTTTCTTGATCCCGAAGTAACTTTCATCAACTAGCACTATTCTGATGTGGAGTAATTGGTTAGATACATTGACCTTCTATTAAAAATATTTACTGATCCATTTTTAACCAGCTATATATATATACATGCATTTATGCAGATAGCATGTATCCGCATACATAACAGTTCTTTCATTTGTGTGTGGAAAGAGCCACATATCGTACCATATTGCACTAAAAAAATATCTGTATTATGATACAGTGTTGAAATAAATTGATAGGATTTGGTCCCATTGGATCTAGACAATCTTATTTTTTTGGACATGAAGAGATAAAGAAGCCATTGCAATTGCCGGAAATACTAGGCCCACTAAAGGCACAAAAATAGAGGGTAAGTTGAGATCTGTCATAGAATGGGTGCCTCGATTTAATATTTGTATCTATATATTTGTATCTATTAGAAAGATATCTTATGATATGATAAGTATATCTATTATAAGTAATATTAGGTAATATTGACTATTGTATTTTATATAATATTATACTACTAAGTATATATAAACAATTAAGTATATATAAATATATAATTTCTAAATAATATATTTATATTAAAATAGAAATTTGAAATATAAAAATAATATTAAAATATTAAATTTAAAGAAAAAAAAGGATAGATAATAAGTGCAAAAATGTAGAACTAAATTAAGTGTACCTATTCATCTTTCTACACGAATATAAATAGGGTAATCTTCTTTTACAAATTTTATTATTCTTCTTCTCCCATCCTTATGTTCTTTCTATCTTTCTTTCTAATCTAATAAGGAGTTTTTTATTTTAAAGGAGTTTTCTTATGAAAATGAAGTTCATTATGAATTCGCGACTCTAAATAATAGGATCCAACAAACAGGGATTCATAGTAAAAATGCGATAGATGTAGAAATTATTTTATTTCATTTCCATATTTGATATTTCTTTTTTTTTTTCATTATTGTCTATCTTAATTAATGCGTAAGATAGCCAGATAAAATTCTTTTTTTTTTCCCAAAATTCGAATTCCTCGGAAAGAGAAATTCACTTTTTTATTTTATCCTGTTGATAGAGGTTCATAATACCTAATCATGAATAGGGGTAAGATAAAAAATGGATCTGGATCCGGAAGAAAAAAAATTATCCGAAACTTCTGACTCTTACTAGAAAGTGTAACTTATATCACCAAAGAACATTTTTCTTAGTTTTTTTTATTATGATGAACTAAATACTTGTTCGCTACAAACAAAATAACTGAATCTAGTGCTATACTTTAATTTTTTGAATTTTGATTCAAGGGAAAGAAACCATGGAGCTGAAATAACTCACTTAGAACACCTTTTAAAGGATTACGTGGTACGATTGGGTCAAATAAGCCTTTATGGAATAAATAGTCAGCCGCTTGTGAACCATCGGGTACTGTCCTATTCAATGTTTGTTCAATTACTCTTTTACCCGCAAATGCAATGTACGCATTAGGTTCAGCAATAATGATATCTCCCAACATACCAAAACTGGCTGTTACTCCACCGGTTGTAGGAGATGTAAGGACTGGTACATAGAATAACTTTTTAGTGGATTGGTAATTATATGAAGCAGAAGATATTTTAGCCATTTGCATCAAGCTCAAACTTCCTTCTTGCATGCGTGCTCCTCCAGAAGCACACACAATAATGACAGGTAGAGATCGATTAGTAGCATACTCAATCAAACGAGTGATTTTCTCACCTACTACAGATCCCATACTACCTCCCATGAACTTAAAATCCATAACCCCAATTGCTGCGGGAATACCGTTTAGTTGACCTATGCCTGTTTGAACAGCTTCAGTTAAACCTGTCTTTCTTTGATAAGAATTGATACGATCTTTATAAGGTTCCTCTTCTGAATGAAATTGAATGGGGTCCATAGAAACCATATCTTCATCCATAGGATCCCAAGTGCCCGAATCAATCGAAAGTTCGATTCTATCTGAACTACTCATTTTCAAATAATATCCACACTGTTCACAAACATTCATTTTTGACCTAAGAAGTTTTTTATAATTTAATACATAACAATTTTCGCATTGAACCCATAAATGTCTGTATTTTTTATTTATATCGAAATCATTAGATCTTCCTCTTATATTGAAATCACTGCCATTATTACGAGTTCTTATACTAAAACTTCCACTTTCACTACCACTTACATTTTCAGTACAAATGAAATTATAAATGTAACTGTCACTGTAATTGTCAGTACCACCTGAAATGGAACTATTAATACTGACTTCAAAACGAAGATAACTATTAATGCAACTATTAATGTGATTAGTCCAACTAGATTGAGTATCATACATGTAATGATAATAGTAGTGATTGTTTCTCTTAGACCCCCTATTCAAAAAACTAGAAAAAAAACCTTCTAATTCACTCAGAAAAGAACTATCATTGTCAATCTCAAAACTATGATTTTCAATATCAAAATATACGGAATAACTGTCACCATTACTATCCCTAACTAAAAAAGTGTCATCAGAGATCAAACTCCAAATATCCCTGATACCAAATAAATAATCAACATTACTGAAACTATAACTAACACTATCACTCCAATTTTTCTCCATATCATTTAGAAGGGGTTCATCATTTCCACTGGTATGGCCAATAGCATCAAGACTTCCCATTGATTTACTTAAACCATACCTATGTTCTAACTTTAACTTCTCGTTAGACAACATCGAATTGAACCACCATTTTTCCATAGAATCTTCCTGCCCCCTATTTGATGAAAATACAATAGATGAATAGTCATTCGATGAATAATTATTTTACTATTTTATTTCCTATCAGAATTAAGCATATGAGGATTAGGATTGTTAACTAATAATAAGTGAGTATTGAAAGAAATGATTCTCTTTTTTTTTTTTGAATCCGAGATAGCACTTCAATATCTATCTATATAGAAAGATTTTTTTTTCAATTAAAATAAAAATTCTCATCGAAAATAGTTTATAAATAAGGAATTCGTTCTCGTATAA